CATCGCATCTTACTTAATGGTTAGGTGCGATTTTTGTAATGTAGCTCATAAGAATAATCAAATAGATGATAGATATCTATCATCTATGAAAAAAAAATATAGATAGATATGTTATGATATGGATCTGAATTGTGTTATGTGACATCAATTCGTTATGTATGGATGAGATTCCAAGGTCCTGATTGCGTGCATCCAGTAGGAATTGAACCTACGACTTCGCCAATTATGAGTTGGGCGCTTTCACCACTCAGCCATGGATGCTTAACAGGGACCCTTGTCCACGGTGCCAATCCAATATAAAAAATCATTTAAATTAAAATAACATAAAATCATTTAAATTAAAATAACATAAAATCATTTAAATTAAAATAACATAAAATCATTTAAATTAAAATAACATAAAATMAKTYAAATTAAAATAACATAAAAGAAGAATCAAAATCAAAATCAAAATGAGATGAAATCTCGGAGGTGAACCGAATGCAAAAAAGACAAATCAAGATGCAAAAAAGACAAATCAAGTTCTGTATTTTCGAATTGAGAGAGATAATGAGAGAGATAAAGAATTCTCACTATTTCTTAGATTCGTGGACCCAATTCAATTCAGTGGGATCCTTTATTCACATTTTTTTCCACCAAGAACGTTTTCTAAAACTCTTTGACCCACGAATTTTTAGTATTCTACTTTCACGCAATTTCCAGGGTTCAACAAGCAATCGATCTTTCACGATCAGGGGAGTAATACTCTTTGTAGTAGCGGTACTTATATATCGTATTAACAATCGAAATATGGTCGAAAGAAAAAACCTATATTTGACAGGGTTTCTTCCTATACCTATGAATTCCACTGGACCCAGAAATGATCGATTGGAAGAAGCTGTTGGGTCTTCCAATATCAATAGGTTGATTGTTTCGCTCCTGTATCTTCCAAAAGGAAAAAAGATCTCTGAGAGTTCTTTCCTGAATCGGAAAGAGAGTACTGGGGTTCTCTCAATAACAAAGAGGAATTCTAGTTGTAAGATATCTAATGAAACCGTCGCCGAAATTGAGATCTTATTCAAAGAGAAAGATAGCAAATCTCTGGAGTTTCTTTTTGTATATTATATGGATGATGATTCGACCCACAAGGACCATGATTGGAAATTGGCTGATCCTATTTTATTGGAAAGATTAGCGAAAGACTGGATTTCTTATCTTATGTCTGCTTTTCGTGAAAAAAGACCAATTGAAGCGGGGGTTTTCTTCAAACAACATGAGCATGTTTCCCATCTCTTCTCGAGAAACAAGGGGGCTATCTCGTTGCAAAATTGTACTCAATTTCATATGTGGAAATTCCGCCAAGATCTCTTCCTTTTATTCCCTAGTTGGGGGAATAATCCGCCCGAATCGTATTTTTGGTTAGGCAATGTGTGGTTGGGAAAGAAGGATCGGTTTTTTAGCAAGGTACGGAATGTATGGTCAAATATTCAATATGATTCCACAAGGTCTAGTTTCGTTCAAGTAACGGATTCTAGCCAACTGAAAGGATCCTCTGATCAATCCAGAGATCATTTGGATTCCAATCATTTGGATTCCATTAGTAATGAGGATTCGGAATATCGCACATTGATCAATCAAAGAGAGATTCAACAACTAGAAGAAAGATCGATTCCCTGGGATCCTTCCTTTCTTCAAACGGAACGAAAAGAGATAGAATCAGACCGATTCCCGAAAAACCTTTCTGGATATTCCTCAATGTCCCAGCTATTCACGGAACGCGAGAAACCGATGATTAATCATCTGTTTCCGGAAGAAATGGAAGAATTTCTTGGGAATGCTACAAGATCCGTTCGTTCTTTTTTCTCTGATAGATGGTCAGAACTTCATCTGGGTTCGAATCCTACTGAGAGGTCCACTAGAGAGCAGAAATTGTTGAAGAAACATCTTTCTTTTGTCCGGCGATCAGAAAATAAAGAAATGATTCATTTATTCAAAATCATTACGTATTTACAAAATACTGTCTCAATTCATTCTATTTCATTAGATCCGGGATGTGATATGGTTCCGAAGGATGACCCGGATCTGGACAGTTCCAATAAGATTTCATTCTTTAACAAAAATCCATTTTTTGATTTCTTTCACCGATTCCATGAACGGAACAGGGGAGGATACGCGTTACACCACGATTTTGAATCAGAAGAGAGATTGCAAGAAATGGCAGATCTATTTACTCTATCAATAACCGAGCCGGATCTGGTGTATCATAAGGGATTTTCTTTTTCTATTGATTCGTACGGATTGGATCAAAAAAAATTCTTGAATGAGGTATTCAACACCGGGGCTGAATCGAAAAAGAAATCTTTATTGGTTCTGTCTCCTGTTCTTTTTCGTTATGAGGAGAATGAATATTTTTTTCGAAGGATCAGACAAAAACGGGTCTGGATCTCCTGCGGGAATGGTTTGGGAGATCTAAAGCAAAAAATGGTGGTATTTGCTAGCAATAACATAATGGAAGCAGTCAATCAATATAGATTGATCCGAAATCTGATTCAAATCCAATATAATAGGTACATAAGAAGTGTATTGAATCGATTCTTTTTAATGAATAGATCCGATCGCAACTTCGAATATGGAATTCAAAGGGATCAAAAAGGAAAGGATACTCTCAGTCATAGAACTCTAATGAAATATATGATCAAACAAGATTATGCATATATATACAAATGGTCCAATGGGAGCAAGAATTGCCAGCAACATTTGGAACATTTCCTTTCTGAGCAGAAAAGCTGTTTTCAAGTGCATTTTCAAGTGCAAAAGAGCCGTTTTCAAGTAATGTTTGATCAATTACGTATTTATACACGTATTCGTATTAATCAATTTTTGATGAATTATTCTGAGGTTTGCAAGAAATTCGAAAAAGATGTGTCTAAGTTGCTTACTTTCTTTTTGCCCAAGTGGTCCAGGTCACTTCGTTTCTTTTTCCTTTTCCCCCAGTCACTTCGTTTTTTGGGCAAGTCACTTCGTTTTTTGGCCAAGTTGCTTTTCTTTTTGTCTAATTCACTTTCTTTTCCTTTTTCCTGTGTAAGTTTTGGGAATACCCCCATTCATAGGTCCGAAATCAACATCTATGAATTGAAAGGTCCGAATGATAAACTCTGCAATCAGTTGTTAGAATCGATAGGTTTTCAAATTGTTCATTTGAAAAAATTGAACCCCTTCTTACTGGCTGATGATGGTACTTCGAAATTCTTGATCAATGGAGGAACAATATCACCATTTTTGTTCAATAAGATACCAAAGCGGATGATTGACTCATTCCATACTAGAACTAATCGCAGGAAATCCTTTGATAACAAAGATTCCTATTTCTCAATGATATTCTACGATCAAGACAATTGGCTGAATCCCGGGAAACCATTTCACAGAAGTTCATTGATATCCTCTTTTTATAAAGCAAATCGACTTCGATTCTTGAATAATCCGCATCACTTCTGCTTCTATTGTAAGAAAAGATTCCCTTTTTCTGTGGAAAAGGCTCGTAATAATAATTCATATTTTCTATATGGGCAATTTCTCAATATCTTGTTCCTTCGCAAGAAAAGATTTTCTTTGTGCGTTGGTAAAAAAAAACATGTTTTTGGGGGGAGAACTACTATTTCACCAATCGAGTCACAAGTATCTAACATATTCATACCTAACGATTTTCCACAAAGTGGTGACGAAAGGTATAACTTGGACAAATCTTTTCATTTTCTAAGTCGACCCGATCCATTCGTTCGTAGAGCTATTTATTCGATCGTAGACACTTCTGGAAACCCTCTAACAGAGGGACAAATTGTCAATTTTGAAAGAACTTATTGTCAACCTCTTTCAGATATGAATCTATCTGATTCAGAAGGAAAGAACCTTCATGAGTGTCCCAATTTCAATTCAAATATAGGTTTGATTCACATTCCATGTTCTGAGAAAGATTTCCCATCCGAAAAAAGGAAAAAACAGAGTCTTTGTCTAAAGAAATGCGTTGGGGTTCAGAAAGGGCGGATGTATACAACCTTTCAACGAGATAGTGCTTTTTCAATTCTCTCAAAAAAATGGAATCTATTTCAAACATATATGCCAAGCTTCTTTACTTCGACAGGGTACAAATATCTAAATTCGATATTTTTAGATACTTTTTCAGACCTATTGTCAATACTAAGTAGCAGTGTATCCATTTTTCATGATATTATGGGTATATCGTGGCGAATTCTTCAGACAAAATTGTGGAAGATGCAATTTTTTCTCAGAAGTGAGATCTCGAGTAAATGGTTACATAATCTTCTGTCCAAAGAAATGATTCATCGAAATAAAAAGAATAAGTCGTCGTTGATATCGACACATCTGAGATCGCCAAATGTTTGGGAATTCCTCTATTCAATCCTTTTCCTTGTTCTTGTTGCTGGATATCTCGTTCTTATACATCTTTTCTTTGTTTCCCAGACCTTTAGTGAGTTACAGACAGAGTTCGAAAAGGTCAAATCTTTGATGATTCCCTCATCAATGATTGAGATTGAGTTGCGAAAACTTCTAGATAAGTATCCTACGTCTGAACCGAATTCTTTCTGGTTAAAGAATCTCTTTCTATTTCCCATCAATCGAATCGCTTTTTCTATAAATACGAGACATCTAAGTCATACAAGTAAAGAGATCTATTCATTGATAAGAAAAAGAAAAAACGTGAACGGGGATTGGATTGATGATAAAATAGAATCCTGGGTCGCGAACAGTGATTCGATTCATGAGGAAGAAAGAAAATTCTTGGTTCAGCTCTCCGCCTTAACGACAGAAAAAAGAATTCTATTGAGTCTGACTCATAGTGATCATTTATCAAAGAATGACTCTGGTTATCAAATGATTGAACAACCGGGAGCAATTTACTTACGATACTTGGTTGACATTCATCAAAAGCATCTAATGAATTATGAGTTCAATATATCCTGTTTAGCAGAAAGACGGATATTCCTTGCTCATTATCAGACAATCACTTATTCACAAACTTCGTCTGGGGCTAATAGTTTTCATTTCCCATCTCATGGAAAACCTTTTTCGCTCCGCTTAGCCTTATCCCCCTCTAGGGGTATTTTAGTGATAGGTTCTATAGGAACTGGACGATCCTATTTGGTCAAATACCTAGCGACAAACTCCTATGTTCCTTTCATTACGGTATTTCTTAACAAGTTACTGGATAAGAAGCCTAAATTTATTGCTGATATCGATATTGATGATAGTGACAATATTGATGCTAGTGACGATATCGATATTGATGATAGTGACAATATTGATGCTAGTGACGATATCGATCGTGACCTTGATACGGAGCTGGAACTGCTAACTTGGATGAATGCGCTAACTATGGATAAGGAGATGATGGCGGAAATAAACCGATTGTCTATCACCCTTCAATTCGAATTAGCAAGAGCAATGTCTCCTTGCATAATATGGATCCCAAACATTCATGATCTGGATGTGAATGAGTCGAATTACTTATCCCTCGGTCTATTAGTGAACCATCTCTCCAGGGATTGTGAAAGATGTTCTACTAGAAATATTCTTGTTATTGCTTCGACTCAT